ACCTTTAGTCAATAGGAGCCCTACTTCCTTCAGTCGCAAACCCAAGAAGCAAGGCCCCGCAATCCAGCAAGAAAACGCCCTATATATATAAAGGCTAACGCAATTAACACGAATTGGGGCTGGTAGCGCTAGCGCGCTCATCCGTTGCTTGTTTAGATTCATTAGTTGCCAATTCGTTAGTAAGCGCACGAAAGCTCAATGATCGATAAAGGCGAACGAACAAGCAACTTCGCGCTAGGCAGCAAGAAAACGCCCTATATATATAAAGGCTAACGCAATTAACACGAACTGGGGCTGGTAGCGCTAGCGCGCTCATCCGTTGCTTGTTCCGTTGCTTGTTTAGATTCATTAGTTGCTTTAAGTAGTGACTTAGATAGAATTCCATACCGTCACAGTGGAATGTAGTCAGGGCTACGTTTGCGGGGTTGTTCTTCCCCTATTTATTTGACTTGGACTTAAGGTTCTACTTGATTTCGGCATATGATCGCCTATAAACCAGAAATCGGGAGCCTCTCCCGACCTTATATAGTCAAAGGCGAAGGTGGAAGGGGAATGTTCCGCCTTCTCATCTCGGAGCTGGGTCGCCTTTGGAAGCGTTCGCCGGTAACCAAAGCGTCACGACATAATCAAAAGGAAGGAGTGACGCTGACTGAATCCAATCCATAAACCCGGAAACGAAACTCAGTTCGTTCCCTTTCTTTCGTCAAGTAGGTAAAGTAGGCATACGAACCACTTTAGCTTTGCCTTAGACTCTATTGGAACAAAGCAAAGAAGGAAGGAGGCTGAATGAAGAAAGGAAAGGGACAAGGGCGGTCTTGCTTGGCGCGAAGGCTGCTGGTTCGGGGGTAGGGTACGGTACTAAAGGTCCTCGGACTTCCAGGCGGTTTTTCTTTTGGGCAGCTGTTCACCGTTGGATCTCGCCAATACAGCCTCCTATAGTTTTCGTTACCGAGATATCTTTTTTCTTTTTTTCCCAGGGATTTGTTGGGTAATCAGCTCCCATGCTGCAAACAGTCAAATCTGAACTGAACCTTGTCGCTCTTCTTTCTTTCCTCGTGGGCAGGAAGCACACCAGCAGCGTGCGTTGCGTGATTCCACTGTGCTTTTTGCACTTGAACTGGGTGGACAGTTGACCGGAAGAGAACTTCGATTCGCCCGGCCAGCAGGCGGGCGGCGTACTTATCTTGTGTGACAACACTACAGAGCGAGTGGCGCTTCTAGGCGGGCAGCTGTGTGACAACACTCAAGAGAAAGCGGCGCTTTCGTGTAACATGCTATGGTCTCAACGCCCTTACGAGGTAGTGATGAGTTTCACGCGCTCTAAGCCCGGCCCGCGCGCGGTTAGGAAAGATTGGCCGCAATCTGAGCGGTACCACCCACCCTACCCTACCACCTATAGGCGGCCGTCCGTCCTACAGCCGCCCGAAAAGGAACTGCAGTGATCTTGAATAGGGATCCTACAGCGATAGATAGAATCCCCATAAAAATACCACTAGATCGAGCACCAGTGATTTCGTATCCGGTAAAAATCTTGGCTAATTGATCGAAGTGGGTAGCTCCAGTAGACCCATAGATCATGGAACAAATAGGGTGGGTAGGCCCAACCAGCACACTAAACGTATAGACGCGAACCCCCCTCGTTACCGTACGTGCGACTCTCACCGCATACGGCTCGCACAAAGACTCCTAAATCCATCCCGAGCCTTTTTTTCCACCTCTCAAATCCTCGATCAAACTTGCGTTCCCCAGGCGCTATGAAATTGGGGGGGTGCTTCCTTCGCCTATCGTATGTATCGGCTTGGCTTCGTCCCGAACCAAGGAGGCATTCTGGCGGGCGCGTGCGTGTAGGAATGCCGACTACAGAGACTAAAAGACTACGACTACAAGCCAAGCCAGCCGGAAGCGAGTCGCTTCTATTCTCGTTGGGATTGGATATAGATGGGGAATCTATAGATCGTAGTAGTTCGCCAATCTCTCTAACTAACATACGATACAATTTCACTTCACGGCACGGCAAAAAAAAAGAGCTTCGCTCGGTTGGCCTTCCTACGCTGACGAATGCCTCCTTTCTCTTCTCTTAAGTCTACAACAAGTGGGAGAGGCAGGATTCGAACCTACGTAGAAAAACTTCAACAGATTTACAGTCTGTCGCTTTTGACCACTCGGCCACTCTCCCCTTCCCGGGCCCGAGGCCCCCTCAATGGGTTCTAAGAAGGAGGCGGCGTTCTTTCTTATTGATTTTTTTTAAGGGAACTAATAGCTTAGCTAGCGTTCCGGGAGAATTGAGTCAGTTCATAAAAATCTCTGTAAAGCAAGGGGCAAAGCTTCTACGACAGCTTCCCCCTCATGTAATCGTCGGCCTTCCCCAGCCAGCCCCCCCCTTCGTCGCTTCTGGCTAAGCATCTTTCGGCGGAGGAAAGGAGGCGACTAGTCGCTTCTGGCGAAGCAGCGAAGCGAGTTCATGAGCAAGTGAATGAACGAGCCAGCGAGTGAAGTGCCCCATAAGCTATAAGGGCGAGCCATGTTCCTAAAAAAAAGGAGTGACCATGTTTGTTTTCTTCCCTTCTACTGACACTGAGCTAGCGTACTCTTCTGCTGAGCGAAGCAGCGAGCCTACCCTTCTCGAGCCTACTTAGATTAGAAGCGAGCCTACTTAAATAGCGCTTACGCTTACCCTAGTCTACTAAAATAGGGCTACAGCAAGCAAGCCCCTTCGTTTGTTGTGGGTCGCGCCTCACCGCAGGCACTGAATGAATGAGTGAGTGGAGATCTTCCTTCCCCCTTGCTAATTACCAAGAACTTCGTTGCCACTAGTGGCGAAGAAAAACTCGACCATCCCACCCAAAAACAACTAGGAGACTGCCAGTCTACAAGAAGCTGGCAGAGCTTTAGCCATTGGACCACATCCATCTATCCTACCTAAACAGTCACCCTTTTCTTGTCTTGTTCGTTCTTCGAATGACGCTAGTGGAGACTAATTCCTTCCGGCTAATGAAGATACTACTCCAGTCTTCCCATTCATTCCCAGTGGATCCTTCTTATCCCTAAGAATTGAACGAACCAAGTTCACCTATACGAGAGTGAGGAAGACATTTCCAACAATCAACTTCCCACTTTTGATGTTCCACGATTCTGCTAGTTTAGAAACTAAGGAGAAAGGGGTAGCTAGGTCAGAAAAGCTATAACTAACAATTCTCCCCAAGTAGGATTTGAACCTACGACCAGTCAGTTAACAGCCGACCGCTCTACCACTGAGCTACTGAGGAACAACGGACTTAAGGAAGCCGACTTTCGTTCTTTGGACCAACCTATGGGTTCGTCACTTTTTTTAACATACACCGGGAGAAAGGGTGACGATAGCAAGCCCCTTCCCGGCCGGAGAGCCTCCAGGACAAGGGGGGGCGGCGGTCAACCATCCACTCTCGAGATTCATATTGATCAATCGATCTCCGCGTCCTGCCAGTTCGCTAAGTAGACTCACTCTACCGAGGGGCAACAAAGGCTGGAACTATTCCTGCCAAAAACAAGGGACCTACTTCTCATCCTAGGAGTTAGCAGGTATGAGAGAGTCCCCTCTCTGTCTGTCTCTCCGAGTTTCTACTACTAAGTAGCACTTCTGCTATTCAATCATAGAATCGATTCTGATCAAGCAAGCAGGAGAAGGTGGTCCTTTCATCTCTCTGCCTGCTCCATGCTGTATAGCCTAAGGATCATGAGCTGGTTGATATAATATACATGAGATCTGCCCGGTCATTTCGGTAGATGAAGTGAGGGGGCGTGTTAAGTTGAAAATTTCGAACAGCCTCCGGCACTATGAAATTCATTCGTTAGAACAAGCTTAGGATGAGCGCGCTAGCGCTACCAGCCCCAATTCGTTAATAGCGTTAGCCTTTATATATATAGGGCGTTTTCTTGCTGGTTCTTGACGTTTATTAACGAATTGGGGAACGGAACTAATTCATCTAGGGGCGCAACTCGCAATTTCATAGTTAGCTAACGAATTGGCGACTTGCTTGTTGGCTCGCTTCTTCAAGCTCCGCTCGCTGCTTTTCGCCTGCCTCAAAACGGACGCGCGCTAGCGCGCAACAACTAGCACTTTGAAGCCAGCAAACTACTTCGCGGGGCTTAGTCAAGTTCTGAATTAGACTGAAAGGGGAAGAAGCATACTTCAAGTTAGCACTACACCTAACAAGCAGCTTTCATTTTTCAAATTCAAATGAATATATATTAATTTAATTTATTCTATTCAATTCAAATGAATTTCAATTCAAATGAATATTCAATTCGCCCTATTTATTTGACTTGGACTTAAGGTTCTACTTGATTTCGGCATATGATCGCCTATAAACCAGAAATCGGGAGCCTCTCCCGACCTTATATAGTCAAAGGCGAAGGTGGAAGGGGAATGTTCCGCCTTCTCATCTCGGAGCGGGATTTTCATTAGTCCTATTTCAGGTGCAAAGTCTCTTCAATAAAGACCTCTTTCTTTCTCCCCCATTTCACATTTTGTTGATTGAAAGAGGATAGGCGCTATCCATTGAGTAAAGGGAGGGTTTGCTACAGTGATTCGGGCGGTTGGTGGCCCCTTCGAGAGTTGCGGGTCCTTGCCGCTGCATGAGTGGTAGCTCACGCTCAAAACTCCTCCGACACGATAGTCGTTGCGCTGCGGTCCGTTTCCCGGCTTCGCTTGCGCGATTTTCACTTCTGATTGGTTCCATCCATCCCGACCCGGAGGTGGGTCAGTCAAGCGGTTCGGGTTCTCGGTCGGTTCCCGTTCGCCTGCCCTTGGCGTGGGTGGGGTGGTCAACTTTGAGGGCGCCCGCCTCCTCTTCAGACGTGTCCTCGACAACCTGGCGGTTGTTCGGTTTCCGCTTTTGGGGGCGGGAGTGCTTGGTCGCTGGGGTTTCCTTTTCCTCAACCAATTCGTAACTGTCAGCCTTACTTGCTTGGTCTAACATTTTGTTATGAGCTGGCTGAATGGGTAAGATTTGAGTTCAAGTGGCACAGGACCTTCGATCGACCATGGGGCGTATTCTACCCTTACCGAATTCATTCTATTGAAGCGTAACGTAAAAAGCTCCTTCTCATGTTGTGTTGCATTTCTTTTTAATTCATTTTTTTCCAGAATGTTTGTTGTCTGTGGATTTCTAACAAAGCCCTATACTATGCCATTTGATTGATTCAAGTTCCGTGCTGCTCGCCACTCCCCGAGGCCAAGGACGGGGTCGAACCGTCATTCCAGGATTTGCAGTCCGATACATTTCCATTATGTTACCTAGCCAGCCACCTCATGTGCCAAAGTCAAATGGTTGTTCTTCCTTCCCCGCTCCCTCTTTTTCTACATATGCGGTGGCGGGCGGAGCGCTCTATATGATCGGCGGCGGGTTACCAGAGAAGAGGGGACAACTTCTTTCTCCCTTGCCTTGCCCAATCTTCCCTTTCTGATTGAAAGTAGCAAGCCAAGAAGCAAGGGATTCGCGGCACTCACTATGAAATTCAAGAGCAAGAGCAAGAACTATTGAATTGCGAGTTGAGGAGCAAGAAAACGCCCTATATATGTAAAGGCTAACGCTATTAACACGAATTGGGGCTGGTAGCGCTAGCGCGCTCATCCGTTGCTTGTTGATTCATTAGTGAATTAGTTGCCCCAATTCGTTAGCTTAAAAATGAGTTGCGGCGTTCGCTTTTTTTTGTTTGACTATTCCTTTCCAGAGAAGGTTGCTCATCCAGTCCAGCGGATCCATTGTTTATGCGGCAGTGCGATGCAGCTGAAAAACGTAAGCGCCCCTTTATCAATCAAGTTCTAGCGCGCAACGGCTTTTCAGCCGTTGTTGCTTGCTGCTTGCAGGCTCGATAATCTCTCTTTCGCCTTTCCTCCCTGTCTCCATTCTGATTGATTAGCTTCTTCCTTCGCGCAAGCGCTTGCCCCGGTTGCATTTCGTGATCCTCCGCTTCAGTCTGCGTTTTTCGGATAGCCGGGATCCGAGGCTTCTTTCCGATTTCAATGTCAGCTCCAGGTTTTGGGCGGCCCATCTGGTTAGTTCAGCTATCACTGCTGGAAGCCCCTGCGGTTGTTCGGCTGCGTACTCCCCGCTTATGCTCAGTCAAGGTATCTCACACGAACCCTATTTCATATTCCATTTCCCTTTCCTGCATCTTTCTTTCTATCCATAGGTCGGCTTCGTGCAGATAGATGTTCGCCGGGGGAGATTGGTGCTCCTTGAGGTATGCCTTTCCCGGTGGGTTGTTCCCTTCTCTGTCTTTTCCATCCTGTGCCCGCCCCAATGCTTCCTGAGAGGGGGTCAGAAAATCTTCGTCTTCGAGCTCTCTTCGCAACGCAATAAAGAAGTTTAACAGTTTCTCTCGGCTCATGCGGTCATTGATTCAGTCAGGGGCGTTCACTATTAAGCCTACGCCCGTCCATTCCTTTCAAGCTTGATCTCCCGCCCTTTGACTCGTTACGCTGTTCGACTGAACTCGTTGGCTCCGCGCTCTATTCGGTCGGAACCCGGTTCGATAACCTTCTCTCATAGATTCCCTTCACCAAGTCATCGCCAGCAATCTGCTCTTATCCCTTCAAAGGGCGAGTTCCTTTCTTGTCTTGCCCAAAAAAAAACAACAGTCTTGATTCTCATTGGAGAAAGACTCTCCCGCGGCAAGGCAGTCCAGCTGCTTTCTTTATCTCGCTTGCCGTTAGTCCGTCTAGCGCCTTTCGGTTGGGGTCCGCCCCGGTCTTGGGTTATATTTGAGAGTCTCGAAGGCAGTCAACGTGTCAGCAATTCTTTTCCCATTAGACTTGTAAATCCTTTGCTCTTTTTCCTTCTCTCTTCCAGTTCTCTCCCTCTACTTTATTTGACAGGGGCGGAGACTCTATCAAGAAAAAGAAAGAAAAAAGTAGCAATTCCGTTTCAAATGGTTTGAGCTTGGAAGCAACCTGCTATCTATCGATAGGCGAGAAGAGACTGCTATTGGCTGCTTCGCCTATCGATTTTTTTATGGCCGGCTTGGAGACATCAGAGGAAGACCATCATATCTTTCCGGGTACGATCATAGCTTCATTCATTCGTTGAACCTTTGGGATAACCATTAGCATTGAGATCAATCACCACACCACCTCTATCATACATACGACATTACACGACGCGAGAGTGCATGGTCAACACACACCTAAAGCGCCTACGTTCCGCTTGCAGCCAATACAACCACAACCTAACTTGCACGAGATTCAACAACCGAAGCTACTGGTAGTCCCGAGGGGACGGCATCCTCCTAACATAGTTAGCAGTACTGAACAACCGAGTCATCGGTCCAAAAGGCAATTCGTTAATCAAGGCTCAAGCCCCAATTCGTTAGCTTCAACCAGCAAGAAAACGTATGCGCGTGAAGCAAGAAAACGCCCTATATATATAAAGGCTAACGCACCCCTTTATCAATCAAGTTCTTTCGCGCTAGGAGCGCTCTCTATTCCAATAGTATTACGTCAAATGATAAAAAAACGAAAACTCTAGAAGAAGGAAAACTTCTCTAGAGCTGCTTTAAAAGGGTGATCCCTAAGTAGCTTTCACGCTCCCCAAGTTCTTATTTGGCTTTCGCCTTCTGTTCTGTTTTTCCCCATTGAATATTTAATAATGAAAATAAGCAGACTAACTTAGACCTTAAGGGGCAACAACAACAAACAATCGATTGGACAAAACAACACAGGCCCTTTACACCAGTCGGATTGGTTACGCTCGAAAGACAATCTGGACAGACAATCCTACTCCCGCAAAGGTGACTACTACGGGCTTCAAGCTCCAATTCAAGTCGCTCCCCTTGTTTATTGTCCAAAGAGTCCTCATACCTTCGCATCTCTGTCAGTAAGGTGTGGCGCCCCCTTCACTCCATTCCTTAGGAATGGTATGCGGGCCGCAAGCTATTAATCTCAAGAAATACCCTTTGTTATAGTTCCAAAGCGTGTTCCCTTGCCTGTACTTCGCGCTGTTGAAGTCAGGCTGCTTTCTCATTGTCCCGATTCCGAGCTACTGGATCATACGATGTAGGTGAGTCTGATTGTTCTGACTTCTACTGTAAGTTGCCTTAAGGCGCCTCCCAATAAGGGCACTTGCCTGTGAGGAAAATCCCATTTAGAAGAAGGGAAAAAAATATAGCTACAGAGGCTGAGGGAAAGGCCGGACTCTATTCCTGACTAAAGTCAGGAATACCTTCGGGGATCTTCTCCTATCTATAAGACGAAGACGCAACAACTCGTCTTATCGTCTGCATCTGCTAATCCTTGCTTGTCAGCTTAACTTCCTTAATGTACTGGGAGAGGAAAAAGGCCTCTAAGCTTCTTTCTTTCGAGTTTTCTGGTTATATCAAGCAAAGACAGATAAGAATAGATAATATGACTAATCGGTAGTAGCTAACTAGGTGGGTTTGGGTGGTTAGCACTCCCCAGCAAGCAAGCCCATTTACTGGTATAGAAATAGAAATTAGAATAAATAATAGATCCAAGAAGGTAAAGAGAAGAACTCCTAGGGATCTCTTCTCATAGCGCAGCGACGGAGAGCTTCTGACTATAGCTCGAGAAGCTCGCGTAAGGGTAGCCGCACTATCCTCCTGAGTCATGTAGCTAACTAAGCCAGTATGGATGCTATCGAAGAGCTAAGGAGAGATAGAGAGAAGCAGGGAAAAGGGACCAGGCACTCTTAATAAATAAAGATACGTACCCTAGTGAGGGATCCCCGGGAGGGGGGGAGCTCGAACCTATCTATTTCAACGAGGAGAGCTATCCGTAGTCTTACTGTAGCTAAGCGAATGTGGCTTTGTGGGCTTCCCCCAAGTAAGGATAGATAGTGAAACCCGCACCTCCCGTGCCTTCGCATTGCCATCGCCCTCTCCTGCTTCCCCTCAGCATCGTCCACCCCATCTTCAGATGAAGAATCTGAATTGGCCCCAGCTCCAGAATCAGAATAGGAATCGGCATCTACCGGCATTGTTGACCCCGCAGTTTAGGGCTCTTCATGGGTCCCCTTTCATGGCCAATCGTTCGACTAAAAGCACAGCTACTACACTAATATCGTTCATTCTAGAGCTACAAATAATTGCGGAAAACAAATCTTCCTTTACTCAATCCATTTGCCCCTCTGACATAATTAACAAATTCTCACTCTTTCACTTTAAGCTACGGGAATCCGGCGAGTCAAGTCAAGTGAGCCGCCCCCGCTAGTAGATCAAGAGGAGCCGAAGTAAGGAGAGGACGTCTTTATGGCACCAATCCCCTAAGGCATTCTGTAACAGCTGCTTCTTCAGGAAGAGCTGCAAAGGCGAAGAGCGGATCTAACTGCCCTGGCCTAGTAGCTCGGGTCGGGCATGCCCTTGATTCTATTCTTTCTCCTCTCAATCTTTTGTATTGAATCCAAGCTCTTATTCCTGTTCTAATACTACCACACCCCACGGTATCTTTTTCCGACCCCGCCATTTCTTTATCAAGACGAAGCTATATATCCCCTGGGTGGGTTCTTTTATTAAGTTGGGTGGGAATAAGAAGTGTTGTTCCTCGATGTCACTTTTCCATGCCACCTAAACCCCAAACTTCTATTTTCTTTCCTGCCCTTTCCGTTCCAGGCCTGTTTGACCGTCCTTTTCTTGTCCTTCTGCCTGCTTTCTCCGCCCCGTCTTTCTTCCTGTCTTGTTCTCCCGCGGGTGGCTTCTTGTTCCCACCCACCCTAAGAAACTTGCTCTGACTTTGCCTTCGCCCCTTCTTTGTCCATGCGCGTGCCTCTGCTTGCTTAGATGCTGCTTGTGCCTCCGTAGATGGAACTTCATCAGGATCCTAAACTACTATGGATTTTTGACCTGTCGGTAGTAGGGTTCGAGATGGAGATTGAGTTATATATGATGCTTATCCAGGTATCCAGTCCCACCAGCATATGAGCTAGTAGCTATTGAGGCTGCATCTGCTCTAGAGCCTATAATAGATCCAGGGCCCGTGGCATCCCCTCCTGAGAGCCTATCCCTCAATTTGAGATCCTTTTCTTATGCCAAATGCATAGCTACCAAGAGCAGCTAGAGAGGCAGCAGTCAAAGTGGCTGCATCTTGCCCGCAGATTCACTAGTTCCAGATCCAAAAGATCGAAAGTCAGATCTTGAAATCAACTAAGTCCTCCACTCAGCCAATTTAAGTACCAGTCCGGGGGTGGATACAGATCCAGTGCTGGTTGATTCGGTTGACCTAAATAATTATAGAAAGCCAGCTCAGTTGATTCACCTAAAGCAGTTTAATTGATTCTTCTTGTTCGACAGTTATAGATTTTCTAGTCGCCTTTATTGATCCACTAGTAGCAGATATAGCTCCACATCCAGCTAGCCCATGGCAAAGGCAGTTAAGACGGGGTGGTTCTAGTAGTTCTTATTGCTATTGTCGGAACACATTGACTAGGAACGGGGAGCTGAGACGGCTTATACGCCTTGACTCGTATCGGGACACAGCCGGAGCTAAGACCTTGGACAGGGGACTGCCAGCCCCCTCGACTCGTCTCAGGTACGGAGACCCAGATCCCAAGGAGGAGAGAGCTTGTTGGAATTGGAAGACATGCATGCTAATTCCGGAACATCTATCTATTCTTGGAACACGAGCAAATGGTGGATCCGCGTGCGATAGGTTATGGCTCTGAGTTGGGCCCGCCCACAGGATATGGAACTAAGCGAAGGGATGCGGGCAATGGATCTCTAAGGCCGGAACAGGATATGCAACTAGAAAAGGATCCGAATTATAGGTGTATTGGATCTGCTGGGTTAATTGCTTTATTTAATGGGTTCTTAAACAAGGTCAATTGGATCTAGGTAAACTTCAATCGGTTATTCGACGATAACTGCTAGTGCTTCTTCTCAGCCTTTGTCTGTAATTGCGACGTTCACAGGGTTCAACAATGAAGATTCCCACCCCACTTAATATACGAAGGGCTGCTTCTGATCCTGTTTCAACTTCTACCTCTATCTTGACTGCTGCTGAAACTACTCGCTTTCTTTTGATCTTTATTTTGATTTCAAACTAATAATATCAAGACGGGGACTCTCGAACTGCTGAGTCAACAAGGTAAACTCTCACTAATACGGGCCGGGGTGCTGCCTTTACCGGCGCTATTGCCTCCCTGCCCTCGATGCCTTTGGTACCTCTGCTTACTTAGATGCTCCTACCTTTGCGTCTCTTACCCTTGCTGCTGAAGCCTATGCCTCTATCTATCCTTGTTAGATCACGTAGATTCGGAGAGATAGAAGGAGCATGAATGGGTACTCAATTCAGTCTCGTTTAGGAGGTCGTTCCTCTCCTAGCAGGGGGAGGGAAATACGCACTTATATATGATGCTATGCTGCTGCTTTCTCTTCAGTTGCCTATCCCGCTATTGGTGATGGCGGTGCAACTCGTGCTGCTTAAACGAATGCTGGTGATTCAGGATCAACGAATGGCTCTGGATCAAGGCCGGACGAAACCTCCCATCCAGTGGTTTCTCTCTCTACATGCCCATGTCTTCGCCTCGGATTTGCCCCGCTGCTCTCATCGCTATAGCCCAGCCCAGTCAAACATTCTCTACATGTATGATTAGCTACCTCGCTACGCATACCTTACAGGCCGATAGCTAGTAGCCTCGAGAGATAAGGATTCAGTTGGTAGAGTGAAAGCTGCAGTATAGATAGGAGCATGGACGGCATACCTTCCAGTTCACTAGCCTAGCTTGTTTCAGATTCTCTAGTTGCATAGCTTGTACAGTAGTATAGAAATGGTCAACAAAGTCCATTCGATTAAGTGTCTTTCCCGCTGCCTTCACTTCTGTTAGGTGCCTTAGCCTCTACCTTTGCTTCCAGTGCTTATGCCTTTGTTTCTGTCTTCGCTCTTGCCTATGCCTTAGCTACCGGTGCTCCAGGTGTTTATGGGTAAACCAAAGAAAATAGAACGGCTTAAAGACTACGCCTGCGCTTACCTTTAATGGCTTTTGGATGGCTCTTGCCTTCTTGCCTGAAAAATGGCCTTCTCTTGCAGTTCATGCACTCAACTCCTACTTGCCTTCAGTGCAGGACGGAGAGAGAAATCCCCTTGCTGTACTAGATCGGTGGTTCACTAACTATATCATAGTTTAGGTTCTTGTTCCGCTAGTCGACATGAAACTCGCTAGCAGAGAATGAAAAAAAGGTTGTTCCTGGATCCCTTGCTAGCATGCTCTTAGGCATGTCGCTGACCAGCGTTAACGGTCGATCAGTAACTACCGAATTAACTCGAACAAAGGTGCTTACTGGATTAAAAAAAAGCCCGGGAAGGCCGGAATCGTTTCTTCTTCTAGCACAATGTCTTCTATGATATCGGATGGGATATCTAGGAGCATTGAGACTGTGGAACTATGTTCTTACTTTACGGTTGGCAGGCGATCTCTATCTAGGCAAGTGTGACTAAGGCACTTGTACATAAAAGAGGGAAAAGGCGAGTCAACGAGATAGCATTCCGTTGCGGTCCTACTGGTGAGACAAACCTTGCTTGCTTGACAATCAGGGCACCCGAGACTCTTTTGTTTGGCAAAGCTATCGTCGATAGTTTAGTCATGTGAGGCGAAGTTCACGAGCTGGAGAAAGCTTGACTCCAGAACTAAACTCAAGTCATTGCTCATTCCCGCTCATCTTTGCTAGCCCATGCTTGCTATAACCAATTCCTTTGCCTATTAGACTTGTTTGTCTAAAAGAAGAAAAGATGCACGAGCCACTCTTTCCGCTAGTTTCCGTTTAACAGTACTGGACTCGTATCTTGCTTCACAGAAGGTATTCATCTCGTGGTGGTACTGGATGCTTGTAATCAACCGATCCAGTTTGGATCGACAATTGGTTAGGCTATCGCATCGCTGACCGGATCTCATTTCTCCGCGGCCCGAAAATAGAGTTTCATTCCATCAACGTTCCACCATGACTGAGTCGGGCAAAGGGTTGTTGAATCCACTTCTTATTCTTAGGCCGTCACCCGGACGTTATCCCATGACTGAATCCTGACCACAAAGAGGATGAAGAATGCCGGGAAGGGAACTAGCTACAGTCACTCACATGTTCGATAACTACTTTCAGTCAAGAGAACTCAAGGAAGAACTACAACTTCCCTATCTCTATAACAACTGGTTTCAGACAGGAGATCAACTCATAAAGTCATCAGTCTCGTGCAGAAATAAGACTAGGAAAAAAGCCCGTTAAACGCATGTTTTTCCCATCAGATGTACTAAAGGTAATTAGATGCATTCAACTCTCGATTCTTCCATGTGAGTTTTGCCTCTGTTTATCGATTGGATCGAGGATCTATCTCATCTCTATCTCGGATTATCCTATATGATAGTCACTGACCACCTACTCTACACTGCATTTACGTGAATGACGGGGAAGGCACATGCTTGGTAAAGCAACTTGCGTCTTTCTTTCTATCCCTAACGCGTGTGATCGGAGTGAAAGGCATACTTGCCCTCTTGAAAACACATTGGGACTGGACGCAAGACTGAAATTAGCAATCGGAGATATAAGGCAGTTACTCTTCTGCCCTCAGGAACGCTATGGCAAGCAAGATCGGATTCCTTTCTGGTAGAGTAGGCAACGGGAAGGGGGCTCTTGTTTACCTGTACAAGTCCGAAAGGAGGGGCGGATCCCCTGTGCCGTCCACCGTGGCGTTAATGCACTACTGTTGAAACCAGGTAAACGCAGATTAAAGGAAGGTCTGCAAGCTATACAACTAAAGCGACCGATACGTAATACTGTGTTGGTATGGAGCTAAAAAGATTAGTTCAGAAGGAAGAGAACAGGTTCGGGATTCCCGGGATTGAATCTGAAAACAAGGAGAAAGAAGGCTCTTGAAAGATCTTTAGAAAGGAAGGCTAGCGATATGCTTGACACATTTCATTCGGACTTTCTTATGCGGGATTCGTAGCTCCAAGAACAACAAGGGAGTTAGCTCACTACTAGTAGATAGATCGCTTAGCTGCCCCTCCCGACACTGGTCATAAGGCAAGGGGAGATCTATCTACTTCTATCTACTATAGTATACGATCGGGCGGTATCAGGCGTTTTAGGAGTTTAGGGGCTAGTCCCCCCCTGCGTTCTATTCATTCGGGCCAGCTTTCTCGCCGCTTTCGGACAGTACCGGTCGGGCAGGAACTCTAACACAGTCTCCCACCGCGTACACCAACATCGATCGGGCACAACCGCTCCGTGGGGTGCTTTCTCAGGTGCTTTCTTAGTGGCTTTAGGGCACTACCCCGGATTCTATGCGTGTGCTCCCTAGCGATGCGAACAAACAGGCGAGGAGTTTAGGTCACAAACTACCCTCGGTGCGTGTAACGAATAGTCAAGCGATAACAACAGTACCACGCGTAGCTCTAGTCGCTCTATAACAACCGTTGGATACAGGAACAACCGGAAGCAAGACATAGAAGCTATTAAGGCATCGGTAGCTCCATCTACTACTATAAACTATCGGTAGGTCTAGGTCGATAGCTCAAGGAGGCTAGCTCAGAAGACAAACAATAGCTCGATAACAACTCAAGAGAAAGAGGAGCTAGAATCAGATGACTCTGAACTCCCTAATAGCTCTAATAAGGTAGCTACAATAGCAACAATAGCTCCAGCTCCCTAGCTGCAAGAACAACTAGCTCTTTCTACCCTTTTTATACCCTTTCAGACAAGGCAAGGAATTCAAGGTCAGTCTCTCCAATAGTTGGTAGTTAAGGAAAGGTCAAGCGCTAACAACAGTTCAGGAAAGTCGATAACACCAGTACCACCACCCGAGACAAGCCCTAAGACAAGGCATTCGGAGTTGACTACTTGTACCGATACCGAAACACGTGGCCTATTTATCATATGATTCTTTTCGACGTAGAACCCTCCTCTGGTTACAAACTCTCAACCTAGGGTAGTAAGTCGGGATAGGAGAGGAGCACTCATTCATCTTGGGGTGGGCTGGCTTACCGAGCTCGGGATCTACAGCTTTAGCTGGCGATCCCATTTCCTTCATCTTCTCTTGAATCTCCTAAATTAGTGAATTTACCTACTCACGAATCTCCTGCGATTCCTCTCCGACTTAACTTAACCGCTTATTTCTCCCTTCCAGTCTCGCATCTTCAAACCGATCCTTGACCGGAGGCTAGACTAACAAAGCCCAACCGATCCCTACTCGCATAATAGAACTTCCGATCCTATCTTGAACTTACTCTCCCGCTTATGGATTAGGGCCTGTCTCACCTGCTTGAGCTTGTCATTTCTGTCCTCCGCTCGCTGTTTAGTAGGTCACGTATTTCTTCAGTCGTCTTTAAAGCCCTCTTCCTTTCTCTCTTCCTGATCAGCGGATTCAAACATTCTGACTTATGAATCTAGGAGTGAAAGTCCCGCCTTAGAGTATTCCATTCCCCCATCCATGTTTTGAGTTCTGAGCTCTAGCCCAGACTCTAAGTAAGCCAAGCAGCCTGTGGGTGGTTTAGTTCCTGTCGCGGGTAGCTGAGCTTGTGATAGCTTCCCTGGCAATCCTACTTCCGGAGCTAGCTCGGAAGCTGGCTCGCTCTAATATGAACTATTCACTTTAGTAGTCGTCTAGTCATTAATTGAAGTGTCTGATCTCGCCTCTTGTCTTGGAAGCAAAGTCTTCCTATTTGTAAAACAAAAGCTCAACTGGCTAAAGCGAAGGAATTGGTAAAGTCAAAGAGCGCCGTAGATCCTGCTTATTGATTATCTTAGGGCTCGTGTGCTTGAGCCTCCTCCCTCTCCTTATCAGTCGAGTTAGCTTGAGCCTCCTTAGTTAGCTCTCTTTCCACCAGCTCCGGAAGGCGACGATTGTAGTGCTGCTGCTGGCTTAGCCTGGCTTTCGTTCCTGAACTCGGAGCGAAGAGCTCAGGGTTCATTACTGCTTCCGTAGGGTCGACTCTTGTTCGAGATTGGCTATAAGTTGTACTGAGCCTCACTAGATTTGTGGTCAAGACTGAGCCTCAACGGAAAAGATGACTCCTGAAGTTCAGCAGCGTGCTCGATCGGCGACAGAGCTGCCCTAGGAAGTGACCCTGATCAAGAAAGAAGGTCAGCGACTAGTCGTATTGTCATCAGATGAATGACTAGCCTTGGAAGGCCTTTTGAAGTGGAAAGAAAAGGCATCTCGTTGCATTTCTTGGCGAAAGAGCTGGACTTCACCTCTCTCTTATCCTTCCCCTCTCACCGCCCTTGTTTCAAAGCTAGAAAAAGCTCTTCTATTGCTCTTCTCGCCATCTCAATCTTCAAGCTCGGAAAGCTTCACCTTGAACTTCGATAGAGACACCACACAAGCCTAAAACAGCTCTATCAGATACCAGCCCAGAAAAGGATTTCTCCTCACCTCAAAGAAGGCTTTTGTTCGCCCGCCAAAGCAAGCACGAACCAACCGATCCAGCTGTCACGTAAACTACAGCAGTGGGGCACAGTTTGAAGCGAAATAATCTTGCCGTAGCTGCTTTCTTTTGCCTAAGGAGAGCCAACCTAAGACTAAAGCTTTGAAACCAACCTCCCAACAAGGAGACAACCAGAGATAAACAAACCACTCAACGGGACACCAAGAGAGAGGTGCGTGACTAAACACAAACCCAATGAGAGGCTTTAAGCATCATTCAGATCAAAAACTCCGGTCGAAACCACAAACAAAGCAGCACCTTTCGGACAACCTTCCGCCAAAGCCAAAGCGGCACAGTAGCAGTATGGCGCGAAGAGCTCGTTGCGCGCTTATTGACTCCTTCCCTTTTACAATACAAGTGAAAAAGTTTCATTCAAAAAAAAAATTCCTAAGCTTGACCTTCTTTCTTGATCAGGGCCTGTGACATATTGCTTCTCAAGATCAAGTTGCTGATATCATGACATGGGATTACTAAGGGTATTTTTTTCGAGATCAGTTCGAATCATTCCGTAGCGCCCTCTCACGTAAGGGGCCTTGTTCCCTCGTGCTTTGACTCTCTTCCATCTCTTACTTCTCTTTCAGACCCTCCCGCTCTAGCTTTGCTAGGTAGGCTGGAAACAAAGCTTCTTGCCTTTGTAGTCAGGCGCTTCTTGCCCTATTCCGCCTCATCAACTCCTTCGAACCCTTATCCTCTGCAAAAGCGAAAGCTTTAGCTGTCTTCTACTCTTATCCTTCATCTGCCTGCTTCATGTGCTTTATATGATTCATCGGATTCGGCTTCGGTTCTATCTATTCATTCTTCTGCTTCCCTATCCGATCCAACAAACCTTGCCCGAGCCCACCCTTCTGCTTAAGACTTTGGATATGGAAATTCCAATCCAAAAGGAATCCACCTCAGTATCTGTTCTAGACTTACAAAAACCCTATATTTTATGCAGATTCAGATGCGGGAGAAACTGGAACTGTTGGTTCGAATGCTTCTTCGTATGTTTCAGCGGACTCCGCTTCTTCATAAGAAGTTGGTGGAATTTTGCTTTTTTGTTTTTTCCACCATTTCTCAGTATAGGTTGAAAAACCTCTCTGACCAGGACCAGTAACCTCTTTATAAATAGGAGACACTTTTTTAACCCGGCCGAGCCGACGCTTCACATAAGTGAAAGACCTTCACTGCTTTCTCAATGCGTCTTATTCGTTCGCTCTTCTATGGATTGCGCGCTTGTGGAGCACTTTTGATGAGCTTACTTACGAGCCAACCTTCTCTTGGGAACTCTTCCCCTCTTCAGCGTATCTTTCAGTTGCTTCTTATCCAGCCAGCGGTTGCTCCTATTGATTCCTTCCTATTATGGTTCTAGACCAACCTCCTTCTTCGGAAAATAATTGGATTCTGTCTCTGCCCACCGCTCCGGATCTTCGGATTTGGGTGCTTCAGTCTCTGTTGTTTTAGATTCAGCTGCTTCAAATGCTTTTGAGTAAGCGTATCTTTCATAGGATGATTTTGCCTCTTCGGATTGATTCGGGTGCTGCGTCTGCTTTTGGTCTAGCTATCTATGCTGCTAGCTTCTTTAGATTCGGAACGTGCTTCAAGCTCTTATGGTTGTTGGTTGGCTTGCCACTCTAGCTGAGTGCCTTTGATTATCATTGGCCGATAGGGAGAGTCCCTTCCCTTTCTTCACGTCACCGCACTGAATTCTATGCACTTCACTCACGTTCTTGACTCTAGTCCTGTCATTCTTCTGAGAGCAAGGGTCCGACATATCCGACAAATATACGGAGGATTCCTCGCCCGCGCTTCGCGCGATACCATGCGGAACGGCCTTCAAAGAGCGATTTCACGCACTGCTAGAAAGCCAACGGATAGCACGCTTTACTTCACTAGATCTCGTAAGGCTTCACGCCACCGTCACGCCTTCACTAGCTCTCAGTCTAGCTTCACTCACTCTTAGTCTCGAAAGCTACTGCTCCTTCCGCTTCCACCCAAGACGAAGGCGCCTTCCTTTCACTCGCTCTCCGGGGAAAGCTGGTTCCGCTTCAAGCCAGCCAAACTAGACTGGCTCGTTACGCTTCACGACTGAAGTCCTTCCTTAGCTTAATGACTAGACTCACCTCGAAGCCAGAAGTCCTTGGTTACGCTATCCTCATATCGAAGCAATCAGCTCAGCTCGTTGCGCTTCACGGCTGGCCTAGCTCACAGTGTAGAAAGCTAGAGCTCCTTAGCTTCACGACTGAACTCCTTCCTTCTCTAGCCGTTACGCTTTATATTGGAAAGAGCTATTGAACAGGTTTATGCTTTCTTTCGTTTATTTATTCTCTTCGCGAAAGAGTCTTGGGTTAGTATCACGAAGACGTGAGAGAGCTCCTAAATTTAGGAACAGGCAAATAAATCAAGGGCTTGACTAGGAAACACTCTTTGGGTATGAAAGACAGAGCATTAAGAATGATTATGGATCTTATGATCCAATTTTTTATCACAAGCACCTATGACTTACTTCTTTTTACTATTTATTTTCCAGGTGCTTGGGGCGTGAGTGAATTCGGGGACCTCTTTGTTGCATTTGTCGAGTGGGTGAGATTATATAAATCTACTTCTAGATAATTTACAATCAAAGAATCGACCAAAGAAATGACTTCTCTTATAAGAAGATAAGAAATTCATTCTCTCTTTTTGATACAGTCAGGTATACTGAAAACCCAATCTCGATGAGACAATAGAAACTAAAAAATAAGCAACCTATATTACTTGGAACTCACTTTTGCTTGTGTTCGGAACGGCTCTACTAGAAATAGGTGCCCTATTAGTTAAGCTCTCCGTCAAGGCACTGTTGGGCGAGATTGTTCGATCCGATCCGTGACTAATTTCGTATATATATAAGTTGAGCAGAATGAGAACCTTTATTATATTATTATATACTATATTACGCAAAGGAGGAATCTAACCTTAACGGGAGCTGCCCTCCACTTTCCACCCCCCAGCCCAAAGGGAATGACCGGTGTCTTTTGCTGTGGTATCAACGATTACCTAAAGAAGGTCTTAGAAGAGGTAGTTCGTCTCCCGGTGATGGGCTAGGAAGTTCATTCCTGTCTCTCTGGCTCGGCATCGACCGGATGTTTCTATCTATCTACGGGGGCTTCTGCAGCCAAGCCGGCAAGGCATTCTATTCCCACTTCATTCCTCCCAGTCTAGGGGCTAGGAGCGTAACTCAGTAAGGCTGTCAGTCGTACCAATGGCTAGGGATGTTCATTCCTTCTTTATATCTTAATAGTCTTAATAGAGCGTAATCAAAAGATTGAGAAGAGGGACCCCGGGGAAGACTTGAATATGCAGGTTGGGACAGATGGCAGGGATTCGAATGATGGAAAGAGAGATGCTTTCATTGCTTTCGGGTGGGCCAGCTACTGGCAAGGGGACACAACGGAAAGAGACGGAGAGAGAGAAGGTGGAGTGGATGGCATTGGTGCTTCCCTCCGACCGGAAGAGAGACATAGAATGAGATTAGTTGGTCCTGGTTCGCCTTGAACTCAGGAGAATCACTCCGGTGCTGCTCAACGGCGTACGGCTCGCAAGGCCGTGTACCGAAAGGCTGCCACCCAACCCAGTAGAATGTACCAACGCCTGAATTTGACGGACGCGACGATGATAGCTACGAAATGTGCCGAGCCCATGTCCTTCCCAATCTAAGGGACAGTGTAGAGCGAACTTACCCGATCATCCCCAGATATAGATGCGTCACACAAGTCACTCTCTCCGACCGTGACTTAATTTCTTAGGCGGCAATCAAGCCTTTGAAACTAGTGAAAATCGAACTAACAATCAACTAGGCAATCCAGCTGACATTGAAAGCAGATGTCATAAAGATAGAAAGCGATTCGGCTTAAGCGAGTGAGCCTAGGTCTCGGGGAGGAAGAATTTTACTTAGTTAAGGAAGGCAATGCAATGAATATTCTTCACCTCGAACGAGAAAGAGATCTAAGGCATCTTGAAGAAAGTCAAGCAGGAATAGATATACGTGTAGGTACACATTTCTTTGTTCTTCTGTCAAGCTAGGCTCTGGGAAGGGCTGTACGCAAAGGTTTGAGCCAGGGTCGGTGGACAGGGGTAGCACTCGGTCTACTTGATTCGGGGCAGCTCCTTAGCTAGCCTATTTTGATTTGTAAGAGGTGGTAGACATCCAGGGATAGGAATCGCTCGTTTCGGGGCGGTTCCTTGGCCGAGGGGGTCCTGTCATCATGGGTAGTGGATGGGGTTGAATGAAGCAATATCGGGCGGACATCAAGACATCGATTCTACGGCAGTTTTTATTCCTTCGTTCTATCGCTACTTCGAGTTCATGGGCCCTTATCGGGCGATATAATGAAAGGAAATGCCCAAGTTGACCTTATAGAATGAATCTATTATAATAGAGAAAGTTTACCTTAGCTGTAAGCCCTAAAGCTTTCGCGTACAGCGCGCGGTCTTGCGTGAAGCTTTGTGTGTGTTTAGCGCGCACGGCGCGGTAGAAGCATCGGTGTATGACGCGCGATACTGCTAGCTCCTTGGTCAGTGGGCGAGGGAGGAAGTTAGAACACATAAGAGGAGAAGGATCCTGGAAGCCTGTTTTCCCACTAGTCCAAAAGCCAATTACCAAGTCCATTTCCTTGAAAGGATTGGAGGAGGATATACTTTGTTTTTTATTTCCAGGGTAGGGTAGTAGGCAAGAGCTATAGCAGCTTACGATGCCGTTGATTCGGAAACATACGCTAGGGCGGTTGGGTGGGGTCGGAAAAGGTGGGGAGGCAGATCAGGCCAACGGTCCTGCTCCGCTTTAGACTAAGAGAGTGTGGTTGGGTCTGACTCCGTTATAGGGCTAGTGCGCCGAGCTGCTTATCATTATGCTGTGCCGGTGCGCAAAGCAAGCACGCTTAGACTGCGATGTGAAATCTTTGGTCTGCCTATCATTGCCCATTAAGGGCTGACTCCGCTAGGCAAGAGGACCACTACTGGGATTATTCAACTACTAACTGATGACCAGGGGACTACTCTTCTTCCTCCACTACTGATATTGACTGACCTGTTGATAGGATAGCAGAGGCAGTTGAGAGTGTATCCGGGGAAAGATAAAGAACCTATGCAGCCGTAGGGCACACAAAGAGCTCGTTCAGTTTCGTGTTTGGCGAAACCTATTTATTAAACAAAAGGTACTACTGGTCAAGCTTAAGCATATTGATTCGATTTCGACATCGAATTAGACTCATCCAACGCGGAATCGACTCAAGGAGAAAGAATGGTGTCTTTGATCTTCTATGGAAGCGAAGTAGGTTACTCTATGTTCATGTGAATTCACGATGCTTCATCGTAATAAGCTGGATAAACTGTCTCAAAAGTCAACCCCGATTGAAAAGGGGGCGATTACCAAAGGTAGTAACTATAAGGTAGAAGTTTGGAACCACTGTTTCACTCAAACTCGATGAGATGCACCACTCATGGTGTGGCTCGCAAGCAAACCTCACTCTAGCGGCCTCTCGTGCTCATCCTTAATGGAATAAGACCCACTGCACTCTTGCATCCTTTGATTCTTCTCCCATCTCGGCTCTACTTTCACTCATGTTTAATCTGGAAAACTCAACTCTTCATGGCGCTGGCACCAGTCAACTCCCCTACATAACAGTTGCACCACAGGGCTTCGCCGTCACGCTTACTAGTTCCCCGTAGTAGTAATGCACAAGTCATTGTACTGGACAACCCACCCCTGTTGTAGTTTCTCCCTCATGGATCCACTTACCAACATAAAATAATCTGTCTCCGTTTTGCCCAACCAAACTTAAGCGGCTCTCCACTCGCGCTTGGAGGGGAAGTCTCTCAGTCTGCTCTTCAACATGCACCCCTCTGGGCGAGGTCCTCCGACTAATCACACTAGTGTAGCACCCCGCTTACACATCTCCTGTGAAACACCGCATGTCCCTTTAGTAAAGCAAGCATGACCCTCATAGGTGCTTACTGATGCTTTTGACCCATCTGACACCCTATCTCCTTGAGGTTTGCCAACAAGAACTACTCTCAACGAGTCTCGCCTCTTGCGACTATACGATTGCTTCCTTGTGCCAGCCGCCTGATCGATGGGTCCTCATGTCATCTAGGCTCATGCCACACTACTGTTCACCCCTTCTTACGTTGGTAGCAAGTAGTGGAACACTATGCCAAGACCAAGTCGGCATTCCATTCCGGTCATCCTTGATACCTCTCTATTAGCCGTCATGGCACTAAGGGCTAGCTTTCGCCCATGTGTAACAGCAAATGGTGAACAACGAGCACCAAGCTCTTTTGCCTAAAGCTTACGTACGAGGACTCCTTCACACAAGGTTTTTAATCCTTCTCCCCGACAGTAAGGGGAAGTAGCGAGATTCTGATTCCTTCGTGGGGAATCAACGAAGGCAGCCGCTCCAGCAGCCACACCTCACCCGAGACCTGGGGACTCGAGGAGTTATTCATTCCTCCGGCCGGCACTTTTCCTTGACTTCTGTCGGCCCCCAGACTCCGAAAAAGTTTTTGTTATTACGATCCGTATTTAACAGTACGAAACTCTCAAGCTGAGCTAGATCTAGGCTACAGGAGAGCACTTCTACTCAGAGCGGCCAAGCTCACTTCGCGCCAAACCAACAATCTGCACGCTTAGCCGCATTGTTCATCTTGACAGGTAAGGAAGGCTATGAATTGAGCTAACGCCCTCTGTAACCCAAGGAAGGGATCCTCGATTCGAGTCTCGTGTTGTGAGTGTCGTGTCTCGCGTTTCGAATGCATTTAGATTGGGAAAGTGTTCAGTGAGCCGATCCAGACCTAATTGATCTGGTTTCTGAGAGCACTGACAAGGCTAAACTCGCCGGTTGAAGAGAGCACTGAATCATTCGAAAGGGGAAAGATTTTGCTTCCATTTGGAATTGACTCAGAGAGGTCTGTGAGCTCGAGCTGAAAGAGGGCTGTGAAGCTTTCCTCGCGCTTAGCTAGTTTGGCTCGTGCCAATGGGTGAAGGGTGCGCTTCGCATTGAAGTGCTACCCGGAACCTACCTGACTTCCTCGATGATTTGTTTGGATAGAGGTCGGAAGAAGCAGGCACACCCACCAAGTTTAGGGAGTCGGAGGTTAGTGATTCTTAAGCTAGCCTGTGACTGTCCCCTTGCTCTTCGTGAGCCATAGCAAGAGGATTTCATAGAAAGAATGCATTCGCAGTAAGCCTAGCTCCTATGATCACCGATCAAATAGCATCACGCTCAGGAAAGGATTTATCCTCAAATCAAGTCAGTCTTCCCTCCGCTGGAAAGAACGGATCAAGAAGTGGTGGTTCAGTCACTTCGGTAGGGAATTCGCGATGCCATCTGTATGGTCTTGCTGTTGATGGTACCTCACAATGGGGGTGCTGCCCAAGCGGAGCTAACTACAGGTCCGAATATACTGCGATCACCCAGACCTTTCTAATACTGAATCTAATACTGAAATCCTGTATACGAAATGGATTTCTTCAGTTGCTTACTCGACCTAAGCAAGCCAGACCGAAGACCCGAAAAAAGAAGTTCTTTCTCCATCGAACGGAAATGGACGAAGAGCGAGGAGGTATTCTTCAGAGAGAAGAGCCTAGATCAATTTCACGATAACTGAAGAGGGAATGCGGCTTTACTAGTTTATAAGACTATAGACTTGGAAGGCTTTCCCAGTTCGCCCTAACCTCAATTGACAGTAATGGTCAGGGTCACTACGAGCTGGACTCGTCGTGAAACTCACTTATTCTTAGAGAAATGATGTGTGCTAGCCTTCCCTTCCAACCATCGGCGTATCCGCTTCCAGAGCTTATGCTTTATCCAATTAAGTTTGTGAGTCTATTTCCTTTCCTTTGGTTTCTGATCTCTCTTAACTCGGGTCGGAAGAAGCAATACAATTCCAAACCCGGAGACCGGAGCAGCAACAAGCCGTTAGCAATAGCTCAGTTCGTTCCGTTCTCTATGCCATGCCTGAGACAAGGAGTTCAGTTTCTCGGTTCGGTTTTTCATCGTAAATGATGTTCGAGATCACTTCAAGCGTTATCGCATCCTGAGATCCTTCTTTTCCAGAACCAATGTTGCAAGGGACCGACCAACAAGTCGGGCACCCTACAAGGACGTTCTGTTTCCGCCAGTTAGCTCTCTCGCAGTAACCATTCTGTACGGAGCGCGGAAGGGGAGCTTCTTCCAACGTGAAACACTTGCCAACCGACATCGTTCGGTAGCAGAAAGTGCTCGGCAAGGCAGAGTAGCGTTGGGAGAGTTCAAGCTAGTTCGCGCTAGCTCAAAGAACCTCAGCTTGCATACCTTTTCTTGGGATAATGCCTGTAAGCTTCTTCTTTGATAGCTAGATGTGACTCCGGTAGTTTCTGTACTGAAATCCCTGAGTCAGGTTGTTCCTGTCGGGTTATACAAGATAGGACAGAAGAGATTAGATCGATCAAGTGATAACCGAAGATAGGGTCCATCCACTTCAGTTCCATTCTATGGCCATAGTTCAAGCAGAGAAAAGGCAGGAAATCTATTTTACGGGGAATCTCTCGTGAGGCAAGTAGCTACTGTAGGGTGGTCGAAGTAGAATGAATGAGAACAAATCACGATCTATCAAGCTCTTTTCACTTCAATCGCTAGCCTGTAATCCAGCCTAGCAGACTGAAGCAAGGAATCCTAGAGTTCTCAAAGCTTCGTTTAGGAGACTAGCTTTCGCCTACGGATCTCTTTAAAGTAAAGTACAATATCGACTTGAATGAAACTATAGCACAGAGGAATGAATGCTAGCGAGCGCTCATATGCAAGAACAGGTGCTCACCCAGGCGTCAAGGTAAAGGCAGGTGCCGCATAGGGGGCTAGAGGTTCTGAAAGAAAGCCCCTTCTACTTCTACATTAGCATACATTAGTTAGTAAGTTGGTTAGTAACCACATCACCATTAGCACACCATATTTTATATAGCATTTAGTCATTTAGTAATTGAGTACAGTAAGCAAGCGAGTGACTGGAACAGTAGATACAGTAGACTTGTTCCCTTGCGTCCCTCCTTCCCCTGACCCCTCCAGCTTGACTCAAAACTAAAAAACCGACCAATCTCAGGAACTAAAGCAAGCAGGCCGAAAGCAGCCGTTAGCTCCTTAGCAGCCAGAGAAGCAAGCCGTTAGCAGCTATTCATTCTCAAACAGAGAAGCGAAGCGATTAAATACAGTCTTAAGTAGTTAAGAAAAAGACTAAACCACCCGGTATGATATAGATAGGGCAAGCATCAGCTATCCATCTTCATGAAATGACATTGGTAGACGGGTTGGGACCAGCCTTATATCGTACCCGGTGAACAATGTTCCACTGATTAGGCGGGGACAGGATTCGAACCTGCAGTCTTCAGGTCATGAGCCTGATGAGTTGACCAATTCCTCTACCCCGCTTCTTCCCCTTCTCCTCCTGAATCCTCGTTGGTCCTTATATACGAAATAAGTCAGGCTTGTAGCTGCGGTAGAGAACCTGCCCAGAGAGATTTTCATTGGCCTGTGGGTCCGCTGCGGTAGAAGGCCTTAGCTGGCGATCCGGAGTCCGAGGTTCCCAGAATATGGATATTGAAGGGGGATGGTAAGACCTTACCGAGTGTGCATCATATCAAGGTGATGGGCCAGGCAGCAATGCTAGGTCCGAGGAAGAGACCAGTAGGTTTGGTTTGGAAAGCCTGTCGATCCATCCTGATTAATTTACGCTATTTCTGACTAGAGAGGGGACTTAGACTACTGGAAAAATATATAGAGGAGGAGCAGCTCTTTTCTTTTTAACAGAAAGCAGTGATGAATGGGACGGAGCTGCTACACTTCAGCTGGAGCTTATGTATTGGAGCAGAGGTGGCAGTTCAGACAGCAGCAGGAGCAGGACCAGCAACTAGGGTTGTTCACAGAGCAGCCGTCTTTCCCTCTCAAGCGGAGAAGAGTGGTTACATGTCCGATCCGGTAGGGATGGTTCTTCTCGACAGATTAAGCTACTTACTAGAGTTCGGGTATTGAACAAACGGGTGGCAACTTGCCCGATAAGAAAAGTAGCCCGAGTGAAAGAGTTCTTGTTTTAGTAGCTCATCCGTTGCTTGTTCCTTTTATCGAAAGGTACACTGAATACTAATCAATCCAGATTGGCATCTTTGAGTTAGTAATTGATATCCATATTTAAAGGCGGGTATTTCCACAAAACTAAAGCGCTAGACCCTCTTCGCGTACTAAAGATTTCTCTGTATGGAGTTCAAACGATGGCTCTAGTGCCAGTGCTACGCTTCCCCCCATGCATTTCCAGGTCCTATTATAACGAACGAGCAAGAAAGGCATTGGCATCATGAGGAGATTGAGTGGCTAGGTCAAGGAGCGGAAAAGCCCCCTACGGAGAACAGCCGGTCCTCCCTCCTTACGCCTTTCCCGGAGTAGCGATAGCCTCCTTCCGTGAAGGAGCGTCACGAGAGCCACCCCGGCGATAGCACCGGTCGCCAAGGCGCCACTCGTGCTCTGCCCTGCGGATCCCCACCGACCGATAAGAAGCTCCCCTCTGATACCGACGGGCATTCCCGATTCATAGAGAAGGCTAAGCGATTAAATAAACTCTTAACTACTTATGAAGTAAACGACTTGGTCTCTTCTTTCTTCCTCTTACTACTCCTTGCCTCTTCTGGAAAGTGACTTTGACCCAATAGAGTCTCCTTTCGTATAGGGGAAGAAAACGCTCTCGCAGTAGTTGTTCTGTAAGGGCTTTCATTAGCGTGAGAAGGCAGTGAAAGGGTATTGAGCTACGAATGCTTATACAGGGCAACTATAGGGCTTATAGAGAATGAGAGGGGCTCACTTGACAGAATTCCGAGCATTGTTCGTCGTGCTAGTTCCGCTACTCCAGTTCCAAGTGGTAAACGAAACCTTCTTTCTCTTGCTTTCGGGCCCTTTCAAGGGTTCCAGTTTCTTTGGTAGCTTTGGGCAAGGCAGTAATGGTACTCACTCGATGTTGCTCTAGCAGCTTTCGGCTTAAGTGAGTTCAGTGCTAGAAATATTGAATGGCGATGTTAGAAGTCGTGTATGGGTGTCTGATATACTGTGTAACTGGCGAGCGGGTAAGGGGGCAATTGACTTAACTCAATTGAAATCGTAGGTCTCGGATTCTATTCCGTTTGTTAGTTTATAAAGATCTCTCGCTATTCTTTTTTCGAATGTAGCAGCGACCCTCTATGAAGAACCTTACCAGGGCTTGACATGTCGCGAATCCTCTTGAAAGAGAGGGGTGCCCTCGGGAACGCGGATACAGGTGGTGCATGGCTGTCGTCAGCTCGTGCCGTAAGGTGGGGATGACGTCAAATCCATAGGTGGCAAAGAAGAAGCGAACGGGAATAGATCGATCGACTTCTAATGAGACAGCTGTTGCAGTCGTTTTCTCAGCTGTACCAGTTACTGTGCCAGCCGGTGATACTGTTCTGGTTGCCCAGTTAAGGGCGGAAGGTGGTTAAGTCAGCTCAATCAAGTAAAGTACATCATTTGGTGATCAATTGCCCTGGCTTAAGCTTAATAATTGTAGGATTTAGTTTACGCAGCTCTCACATCGAAAGAAGAGGAAGAGCTTACTAATAGATACTAGCTAGTGCTTCTTTTGAAGACGAACATAAGAACTGTGATTTATTTTGAATACGCTTCGGCACGAGATCGACCATCATGGGCTTCTAATCTGAATCATGAATTATATCATAAGAAAGAGAAGAAATTCAACACAACAAAGGAAGCAAAGATAGGATACGGTTCACTAGGTTCTACCACTACAAGGCCCAATCATACTCAAAAGAAGAGTTTGATCCTGGCTCAGAACGAACGCTAGCTATATGCTTAACACATGCAAGCTTCACTTCTTCGTTTGCCGTGGCCGAAACTTTGGATAAAAATATGAATAAATCTGAAGGGGAAAGAGAAAGGAAAGAGCAGAGCTCACTATACTACGAATATTACGAAGGACCAACGACGATCTTGGAGGAGAAGGAGGAGGAGGAGGAGCCCACTCGAGAAACGAAAACAAAGATAGATGACAATCCATTCTATTGTTATTCAAAAATTACTTAGTACGAACGCACATCTAGGCCGTCGGGTAGCTGCTCACCATTTCAAAGTCTATATCTGTGGTTCAAGAAATGGAATTGCAATTATCGATTCAGACAAGACACTGATTTGTTTACGAAACGCTTGTCATTTTATAGGATCTCCCATTCGTCAAAAAGGCCGTTCCTTCTTTGTAAATACCAATTCGTTATTCGATAAGATAATAGAACAAATGGCGACGAGAATCGGCTGTATCAATGATTCTCAATGGAGGATCGGGGGTTTTTTGACCAATAAAAAAATAAAAAAAAAAAGTAAGCAAAAAAATAGTACATTCAAGTCGAGAAACAAGAAGATCAATTTCGGGTCGAACCAACAACCAGATTGTGTAGTTATTATGGATGCAGATAGAAAGTCCTCGGTCATACTTGAAGCGGATCGATCACAAATACCTATTGCATCTTCAGTGGATTCGAATATCCCATTGGGATCCTATAAAAGAATCACTTATCCCATTCCAGCGAATGATCCTATACAGTTCGTATATCTATTTCGTAATTCGATCACGAAAACTGTTCTTCTTGAGCGGGGAATAATCGTTGCGAACAAGGAGCGGGAGAAGAAACGACTAACTCATCGATCGCCCTTTTCAAAAAAGCAATTAGTCAATCGACTAAAAGAATTTATTCTGGAAGAATAAACAATTTCTTTTAGTCGATTGGTCGAGTGGTCAAATACTAAGCTAGGGGGACCTGTTTATGGATTGAATCCTTCTTTTTCTTTCTGTCGTGTCGGGCAGGAGCTGCTACAATTGCTTTAGCGGGTGCTGCTGTCGGTATTGGAAACGTCCTTAGTTCCTCGATCCATTCCGTTTTCATCGCTAAAAGTCAAAGAAGGAAACATTGCATTAGGAAGGAGCTCCTCCCCGAAAATGCTCTTTAAGGTGGGGTACAGATGGAATGAAGGGTCCGAAGGAGGTCCTCGGTCAGTATTCATCCCGTGGTATATATACGTTTGTGCACCTGCGCCGGTCTTGCTTCATCAGCTCGTTCTTCTTGTTTTCGTTTGGGCTGCCTTTCTTGTTTGGACTCTACCTTACCAAGTTTGATTTGATGTGGTGTGGTGCACGGATCGGCCTTGTTGCTCCTTGGTCAGCGAAGGGGGAATGCGGAATCTATAGGCGCGCTGGCTTCGGTTGCTCAATGAACCAGCTTGGAAGCAGCATTTGGTCCTTAAGCGAAAGAATCTTTTTTTGCTCCGAAATGCCTTGCCTATCCACCATGAAAACTAGCGTTAGCGCAACGGTGCTCATCCTAAGCTTGTTGCACAACGGCTTTAGCGCTAGGGGAGGTGACCGATCGAACGGTAGACAAGATCCCTGACACTTATGCGGTGAGATACCAACCATCCGATATCGCCCACAAAGCTAAGAGGCCACTGGCAGATGAAATCAAGGCTTTCTTTCCTGTCCGGTCAGTGAGCCCCCTTCCACTACGGTCTATGAATCTCCTGCAGCGCACTACGGGCCCCGA